TGGGTTGGATTGGTATTATTCTGGATACAGCAAATCTGGATACGGCAAAATCCTTCTATTAGATCGAAAAAGTTCCTTGTGGCAGAATTGAGAATTTATATGGCTCGATTTTTTAGTATTCTCTTCTTTCTCACCTGCGTCTACTCTTTAGACACGTCGCCTTTTTTCATTCAGATTCAGAGACCGAAAGAAACCTCAAAGAAGGAAGAAGGGGGGGAAATTGAGGAAGAAACAGATGTAGAAATAGAAACAGATGTAGAAATAGAAACAACTTCCGAAACGAAGGGGACTAAACAGGAACAAGAGGGATCCACCGAAGAAGACCCTTCCCCTTCCCTTTGTTCGGAAGAAAAGGAGGATCCGGACAAAATAGATGAAACGGAAGAGATCCAAGTGAATTGGAATGGAAAGGAAAAAAAAAAGGATGAATTCGACTTTCACTTTAAAGAGACATACGATAAAAATCGCCCCGTTTATGAAAATGATTATTTTGATGGAAATCAAGATAATCATTTTCAGTTAGAAATTAAAAAAGAGAAAAACCTCTGTAAAAGTAAAATGTAAATTAAATTTTAAAGTAATTTTAAATTAAATAAATTACTAAAAAAAGAAAAAGGGATACATAAAATAAGTAAAAGAAGAGATAAGAAGATATGCGCCCTCCACCTAGATATTTAATCATTTCTGCTACAAAAAAACTTGTAACACCAATACCATTCGGAATTCCATCAACGACTTGTCTATCAAAAAAATGAGTTAATTTGGCTAATCCTCTTATACCCTTTGTTAAGGTTTTTGCATAAAAAACGTCTATGTAACCGCGATTACATGACCAATTATATATTCCATTTATTATTTTATCCCAGAAAATTCTCCTAGGACCCAGTTTAACATTAACCAAAAAATTGATTAAGTTAAAATTTCGAAAATATGAATAAGCAGGCCCATATAAAAGAAACGCGATAACTATTCCGAAAAAAGATATACTAACGGAAAAAATGGCATTTCTCATAAATTCATACCAATCAAAATCATTGTTAGCATTTAAATGTAAAAAGTTTATCGACGGGGTTAACCATTTTGATAATATATCAAAATGAGTTCTTCCTGGACCAAAAGGAATTCCTATGGATCCGACGAACAAAGTAAATAAGACCAATACAAGAAGTGGCAATAACATAGTATTCTCCGATTCATAAGGATACGGAGCATTTTTTTTATTGGGAAAATTCTTAATAGTAATAAGGGGTCGCATCATATTTCTTACATGAGCATCCATTGGATATATTTTTTTCGAAAAAAAAGAAACCCTTTCATTATTATTCATTGTTGATAAAATACAATTCTTTTTTTTTCGTTCCTTTTTTCCCCATATGGATATAGAATAGAACACATTATTTTTTTTGCCGCAGTAATTTTGAAAATGAAAGTTTAAATGCCCTTCAAAAGTAAGTAAATACATCCGAAACATATAAAATGCCGTTAACCCGGCTGTGAAACACGCTATTATTGCGAAAATCGGCGAATACACCCAGCTATCATTAAGAATTTCGTCTTTGGACCAAAAACAAGCAAGGGGTGGAATACCACAAAGAGAAAGTGTACCTAATAAAAATGCAGTTTTTGTAATTGGCACATATTTTGTTAAACCGCCCATAAGAGCCATATTCTGGCTTTTATCTGGAGAATATCCAACAAGGGTTTCCATTGAATGAATAATGGATCCAGATCCTAAAAATAATAATGCTTTCGAATAAGCATGCGTGATCAAATGAAATAAAGCAGCTCTATAAGATCCCATACCTAAAGCTAACATAATATAACCCAATTGAGACATTGTAGAATAGGCTAAACTTCTTTTAATGTCTCTTTGAGCAAGAGCCAAAGTCGCTCCTAATAGTATTGTTATTATACCTACCAAAGAAATTATATTCATTATGGAAGGTATAGCTGTAAAAAGAGGAAGAAGTCGAGCTACAAGAAAAATGCCCGCGGCTACCATAGTAGCAGCATGTATAAGAGCCGAAATAGGAGTAGGACCTTCCATAGCATCGGGTAACCATACATGAAGAGGGAATTGCGCAGATTTAGCAATCGCACCAACAAATAATAGGGAAGCACACAAAGTAAGAAATAAAGAATTGGCTCCGTTATTATCAATCAAATTATTAGCTATTTCGAACAAATCCCGAAATTCAAAACTTCCCGTTACCCAATAAAGACCTAAGATTCCTAAAAATAAACCAAAATCCCCTACACGATTAGTTACAAAGGCTTTTTGGCAAGCACTTGCTGCAAGGGGTCGTGTAAACCAAAAACCTATTAATAGATAGGAACACATTCCAACCAATTCCCAAAAAATATAAATTTGTATCAAATTTGAACTAGTAACCAACCCAAGCATGGAAGCATTAAAAAACCCCATATAAGCAAAAAATCTCAAATATCCTCGGTCGTGAGACATATAATTGTCACTATAAATAAGAACCATTGTTCCAACAGTAGTAATTAATATTAACATAATAGAAGTAAGTGGATCTATCAAGTATCCAAAATCCAAGGAAAAATCATTATTGATTGTCCAAGACCGTACATATTGGTAAATAGGACTGCCATTTATTTGCTGAATAGACAGATCCACTGAAAAAAGCATAACTATACTTAATAATAAAACACTAGGAAAAGCCCATATACGACGAATCTTTTTTGTTGCCGCCGGAACAAGGAGAAGACCCACCCCTATTGCTATAGGAACTGGAAGGGGGACTAAAGGTATGATCCACGCATATTGATATGTATGTTCCATAATCAAATTAAACTTTTTTTATAATATAAATTGTTTAATTGTTTTGTTTCCGATTCACCCGCTCTTATATATTTTGAAGGGAGAAAAAAATAAAGTAAATAACGATATGCAAGATATGAAAGGACTCTAATATAATAATATATTTTATTTATTTTTATTTCATTCTTCAAAAAATTTGAATAGAATATTATATTCAAATAAAGAAGTTACGATTGGTCAATAAAATGAAGTCAATGTTGAAAAGTTATTTTATATTTTATAACGTAATTATAATTATTACAATAATAGAAATAGAATTTTAATCCATATAAAAATAAAAAAGGATATAAAAAAAAATAAATACTTGATTAAGTACTTGATTCTGATAGGATTCTATGATCCACCAATAACCCGATAAACAGAAAAAAAGTCTCTCTTTTTTTTATTATCACATACCGTATTAATAAATTAACTACGAAAATTAACAGATACTAGTCTCATTCTATTTTTCGAATTTTACAGTTGCGTTTTCTTAAATTAGATAAATTAGATAAGAGTTCTGAACCTTTTTTATTTCTTTTTTTAAATTCCGTTTATATACCCGGAGATCCCGTATGGGATAATATATATATTATATAGTAAGTTAGTAAGTACTGGCCGGTATAAAGCATTCTTTCTTTGGATATTGTATGTATAAAATATGAATATGGAATAGGGAATAGTAATTAAATTATATAATATAATATTTTGAACAATAGATATCTTCCATTCCACATTTAACTATAACTAATGAATAACCTTTGTATTTTTAAATAGCGTTTCCGAAAAAACGTACTTCTATATATGTATATGTCCAAAACAAAAAAAGTATGCGTAAAAATTTTTGGAAAAATAAAGCATATTGATCATCGATAAAAACTTTTTATTTAGCAAAATAACTTTCCCCCGGAAGGGGGTTCGAAAAGTTATTTTTATTTGAATCCGAATAAAAAAAAATAAGATAAATGAGAAAGAAATCATAAAAAAGAAATAATAAAAAAAAAAATAGAAATGGTGTATAAAAAAATAGAAATTGTGGACATGGATTGATAACATAATTATCTAGTTTAACTCTTCAATTCCATAAAAACTTAAGCCGCATGAAGGGCCATTGCATTGTTAAAACTAAGACCATATCACACTACAATTAAGGTAATGATTATTGAACAACGTTCAAATAGGAATTCGAAAGATCCTTTTTTTTTTCTCACGATATTGCTATTGCATTGAATTGAGCCCTCCTCCTTCAATCTCGACGATTGAAGATGGATGTACTATTATGATTTCGTTGAGCAAGCCGCTATGGTGAAATCGGTAGACACGCTGCTCTTAGGAAGCAGTGCTAACGCATCTCGGTTCGAGTCCGAGTGGCGGCATCTTATAAAAAAAGACTTAGTAAACTAAATACTCTAAAAACTCCTATAATGTATAGAATGAAATTCCGGATTTCCATTCCATTATTCCATTGTTGGGGGACATCCTTATTTTAAGGACTTTTATGATATTGTTTACTTTAGAACATATATTAACTCACATTTCTTTGTCGATTGTTTCCATTGTAATTACGATTTATTTGATGAACTTATTAGTTCACGAAATCGTAGGACTATATGATTCGTCGGAAAAAGGAATGGTAGCCGCTTTTTTATGTATAACAGGATTATTAGTTATTCGTTGGATTTATTCAGGACATTTACCCTTAAGTGATTTGTATGAATCATTAATGTTCCTTTCGTGGAGTTTCTACATTATTCATATGATTCCCTATTTTAGGAACCATAAAAATCATTTAAATGAAATAACTGCACCCAGTGCAGTTTTTACCCAAGGGTTTGCTACTTCGGGCCTTTTAACTGAAATGCATCAATCCACCATATTAGTACCTGCTCTACAATCGCAGTGGTTAATGATGCACGTAAGTATGATGATATTAAGCTATGCAGCTCTTCTGTGTGGATCATTATTATCAGTGGCTCTTCTAGTCATTACATTTCGAAAAAATATCGACATTTTTTCGAAATGTAAAAGCAATCATTTACAAATGGGGGCATTTTCCTTTGTCAAATTTAAATACGCCAATGAAATAAGCAATGCTTTAAAATGGAAAAACAACAATTTGATTTCATTTAGAAATAGAAATTATCATAGGTATCAATTAATTCAGCAATTGGATTGTTGGAGTTCCCGTGTCATTAGTCTCGGATTTCTATTTTTAACCGTGGGTATTCTTTCGGGAGCAGTATGGGCTAATGAGGCGTGGGGATCATATTGGAATTGGGATCCAAAAGAAACTTGGGCATTTATCACTTGGACAATATTCGCAATTTATTTACATACTAGAACAAATGAAAATTTGCAAGGCTCAAATTCTGCAATTGTGGCTTCGATGGGATTTTTTATAATTTGGATATGCTATTTTGGAGTAAATCTATTAGGAATCGGGCTGCATAGTTATGGTTCATTTGCATTAACTTCTAATTGAAGAAAGGGTCTTACAAACCCAATACGCAATATCAATATATGGCAATAGCATATAAGAAAGTTTGTATGGGTTTTTAAGAACCGTTTGAATCACGACTTGATTCAAATGGTTCTTAAAAACTACAAAAATACTTAACTACTTATTTAGTTTTCATTGTACAACGAACTATAAAAAAAAATGAGAATTTTTTCTATCTTTTTCTATACTATATATGATATGTTCTATTTTACTTATTTTTTTTATGAAAACGATCTATAAAAGTAATTAGATATAATAGCTTCGACCTTGTCAATTGATAGTGAGAGAACGAAATCCGGATAAATACCAATACCTATTACGGGTAAAAAGATACAGATGGAAACAAAGAGTTCTCGCGGCCCCGAATCAAAAAAAGGATAATTTGGAGAATAAAATTGCTTGTATCCATAGAACATTTGACGTAACATAGATAATGAATAAATAGGAGTTAATATCATTCCAATTGCCGTTACAAAAGTTATTAGTATTTTGGGGATTAAAAGATATTTTTGGCTCGTAATTAGTCCAAAAAAGACTACCAACTCTGCAACAAAACCACTCATTCCAGGCAATGCAAGAGAAGCCATCGAGAAGCTACTGAACATTGTAAATATTTTTGGCATGGGAACCGCTATTCCTCCCATTTCGTCAAGATAAACAAGACGTATTCGATCGTAACTTGTTCCTGCCAAGAAAAAAAGCGCAGCACCAATAAATCCATGAGATATCATTTGTAAAATAGCGCCATTGAGTCCTGTATCAGTTATGGAACCCATTCCTATAATTATGAAACCCATATGAGATACGGAAGAATAGGCAATTCTCTTTTTTAAATTGCGCTGACCCGGAGATGTTGAAGCTGCATAAATTATTTGAATTGCGCCTACTATCATCAACCAAGGAGAAAATATAGAATGAGCACGGGGTAATAATTCCATATTGATCCGAACCAACCCATATGCTCCCATTTTTAATAAGATTCCGGCTAAAAGCATACATGTACTGTAATGTGCTTCTCCGTGGGTATCCGGTAACCATGTATGTAGAGGTATAATCGGTAATTTGACAGCATAAGCAATAAGAAATCCAAAATATAATATTATTTCCAACGCCACCGGATACGATTGATTGGCTGATGTTTCAAAATTTAATGTTGGTTCATTGGAACCATATAAACCCATACCCAGAACTCCCATTAAGAGAAAAACGGAACCCCCTGCGGTATACAAAATGAACTTTGTAGCGGAATACAAACGTTTCTTCCCCCCCCACATGGATAAAAGTAGGTATACAGGAATTAATTCGAATTCCCACATGATAAAAAAAAGTAAAAGATCTCGAGAAGAAAATAATCCTATTTGACCGCTGTACATTGCTAACATGAGGAAATGGAACAATCTCGAATCTCGAGTAACGGGCCAAGCCGCCAAAGTAGCTAAAGTAGTGATGAATCCCGTAAGTAACATGGGTCCTATGGAAAGTCCATCGATTCCTAATCTCCAGTGAAAATCAAAAAAATAAATCCATTTATAATCCTGTTCTAGTTGGATTAATGGATCGTCGAATTGGAAATGATAACAAAATGCATAAGACGTTAGAAGTAGTTCTAATATACATATACAAATAGTATACCATCGAATAACCTTATTTCCTCTATGAGGAAAAAAGAAAATGAAAGTACCCGCGAATATCGGCAAAACAACAATTATTGTTAACCAAGGAAAATCATTCGTGGTAAAGACAAGATACACTTTGACCAGAAAAACCCGTGCTCGAAAGAAAATAATAGAATTAATCGAGTACGGGTTTTTGTCGGTAAAAATAAAAAAAAAAATGGATTCAAGTGGAATTTTCTGGAACGTATTAATAAGCTAGACCCATGCTCCGAGTTGTCTCATGCCATAAATAAACCCGGACACTTAGGAAATCCGTTGGGCAGGCGGATTCGCACCTTTTACAACCTACGCAGTCTTCTGTTCTTGGAGCAGAAGCAATTTGTTTAGCTTTACATCCGTCCCAAGGTATCATTTCTAATACATCCGTGGGGCAGGCTCGTACACATTGAGTACATCCTATACATGTATCATAAATCTTTACTGAATGTGACATTGGAGCTATAAATTTTTTTAACATCATAAATTTTCAATCTAGTAAAGTAGTAAATTAATTATATATTGTAGACACTAGACGAATCAATGATTTAGATTTACCAGAACCAACCAACTTCTGGATCTGCTCATGAAAGAGGGCCAAGATACTTTGATTTATTACGTTTTAGCAAAGAGCACCATATCATATGCTTATGTTGCACATACCCATTTTGTTTTAATGGGTCAATAGATTTATTTATATGTATATGATTCTCGTTATTTATTCAACAAATTCGATTGATTGATACGGGTTGATTTTCTGTTACGATGAATTGATGAAACAATAGCTAATCCAATGGCGGCTTCAGCAGCTGCAATTGCTATAACAAAAATCGAGAAAACATCTCCTTTTAATTGGCGACTATCAAATAAATCCGAAAATGTTACAAAATTGATATTAACTGCATTCAGTATGAGCTCAAGACACATAAGTGCTCGAACCATATTTCGACTTGTAATCAACCCATAAATACCGATGGATAATAAATAGGCACTCAAAACAAGTACATATTCGAGCATCATTGATCAACCCCTCATCAATCTCGATTCATTTCAATATGAACAAAAATGCAACCAATTTCACTGACTAAAATAGAATAATCTAAAAGGGAAAGTACGTAATGTAATTTAAAGTAAGGTATTGTTAATAGATAATAGATACAACTAAGAGCATTTCTATTTCCTTTTTTTGAATTTTATACACGAACAATAAATAGAATTTAAAGAAAAGAAAAGAGCAAGTCCTTATTAATTATAAGTATTTAATACTGACGGGCCATAGCAATTGCACCTATCAAGGAAACTAAAAGAATTATTGAAATAAGTTCAAATGGAAGAAAAAAATCTGTTGATAAATGAATCCCAATTTGTTGACCATTATTTATCAAGTCCTGCTCTATAATCTGGTTTGATCTTGTAGTCCAAAGAATCCCGTACCATGACGTATCTAGGATAGGGGTAATTAGTGAAACAAAAATACTGGTACAAACCAAGGAAGTAACCCCATCTCCAACGGTCCAAAGATGGAAATCCTTGTAATATTCGGAACCATTGATGAACATCACAGCAAATACAATTAATACATTTATTGCTCCCACATAAATAAGAAGCTGTGCAGCAGCTACAAAAGGAGAGTTCGATGGAATATGGAATAAGGATGTACAAACAAGAACCAATCCCAATGAAAAGGCAGAAAAAATGGGATTGGTAAGTAATACCACTCCTAGACCTCCCAATATAAGACCCAACCCCCCCAAAACCAAAAGAAAATCGTGTATTGGTCCAGGTAAATCCATTCTATGTAAAATAAAAGATAAATTAAGTCGAAATTTTTCATGATACGATTGACCAAACCAGAAAAAAAAGAAGTTACCCTATTTATTTTTATTTCTTTTTTGATGCGTTCCCGTATTGATATTGAATTAAATATAAATGGGGTGAGGTTTGATGTAGATATTAATTGAATGGTTGAATATTATATTAGAATTAGATCAAAACTTACTCAATTGGTAATTGTTCTTGGATCAAGTGGTTTACCCGCGGCCTTTGTGATTTGAGTCGAATTCATAATTGTTCGAATTGTGTAATCTCCAATTACTGGCATTGGTAACCGACCTAAAGCAATTTGATTATAATTCAACTCGTGACGATCATAAGTAGAAAGTTCATATTCTTCAGTCATTGATAAACAATTCGTTGGACAATACTCAACGCAGTTACCGCAAAAGATACAGATTCCGAAATCAATACTGTAATTAAGCAAGCGTTTCTTTCGAATATCCGTTTCCAATTTCCAATCAACAACAGGTAGATCTATAGGACATACCCGAACACATACTTCACAAGCAATGCATTTATCAAATTCAAAGTGGATTCGACCGCGGAAACGCTCTGATGTGATCAATTTTTCATAAGGATATTGAATAGTTACAGGTAAACGATTCGCATGGGATAAAGTAATCATAAAACTTTGACCGATATACCTTGCAGCCCTTACTGTTTGTTGGCCATAATTTATGAACCCAGTTACCATGGGGAACATATCTTGCATATCTATGAATCATTTGATGTTTCTTTCTCTTGTTTGAGAAAAGCTATGAATCTAGAATATCCTCTCCTCTGCCTTTACAATGAAAAGAGTTGGGAAGAAGTTGTCAATAATAGATTACCTAAAGAAATAGGTAAAAGAAATTTCCACCCAAGATTTAATAGTTGGTCCATTCTCATCCTAGGTAAAGTCCATCTTGTTGTGATAGGAATGAACAGGAACAAATAGGCTTTCGCTAATGTAATAAAGATACTAATTGTCGTTCCAAAGACTCCACCCATTTCATTTATTCCTAAAAGCCCAGGAATTGATATGTACGGAATAGAGAAATTCCAGCCGCCCAAGTAAAGAACTGTTACAAATAATGAAGAAACGAGTAGATTGAGATAGGAAGCAACGTAAAATAAACCAAATTTTATACCGGAATATTCGGTTTGATAACCTGCTACTAATTCTTCCTCGGCTTCGGGTAAATCAAAAGGTAATCTTTCGCATTCTGCTAAGGAAGAAATAAAAAAAACAGTAAACCCTATGGGTTGGCGCCAAAGATTCCAACCCCAAAAACCATACTTTGACTGTGCCTCAACTATATCAACTGTACTTGAACTGTTAGATAATCATAGTCGGTGAGAACATCACTATTCCCACCGCTATTGCAAAACCGTACATGAGACTTAAGCTTCATACGGCTCCTCGCTGGCCACAAATAAATCTAAGGGCAGGTTCAATATTATCTCGATATATATACTTGTCTTATAGGGTAGATAGAGTAAAGATACATCGGAGAGTCCAAAATTAGACCAACGCAATTCTGTCTGCCATAATAAAAAAAATGCTTCTGAATTGATCTCATCCTTTATAATTTCCTTTTTTGTTCAGTAATAACTTAACACTTCAATGAAAATACTCGTTATATCGCGTTGTATCAATAGACTACTCATTTCTTTCGATTACTAAAGTAAAGAAGAATTTTACATTCTATTAGTTCATGAATCACGATTAAGAATTTTATCTGTATGAATATGGATAAAAAAAAAAAAAGAAATAAAATATTAAGGGTTCCTTCGTTCCTGATAGTAATTTGTTTAATCAGTGGGTAGGAGCATACTCTGGATCGGGATCGCGGGGAAGTACTTCTTGATCATTTCTACCAACGTAAAGCCCCATTAGGATTCCTTTTATGTTATGCAGAAAGCTTTGGTTTGGATAACTTACTTACATTATCTCGAGTATATTACTAATAAATCCTTTGTGTACCTTGGTATTCCTAACCATCCACTCATTTTTGTTCGACCCCCGGTATGGTAACATACAGCAGTAAAAACTCCATACAGTGAATCTTTTAGACCCGCTTCAAACTATGATGATTAGTCAACCAATTTTGGGGTAACCCGTTTCGGCTGTATTCTATTTACGTCCGCTTAGCTTAACCCGTGTACCTAGGGAATGAGGCTTAATCTTTTGACTGCCCATTTGTAAGCCGTTTTATTTCACTCATATAACTATCTGGTTTAGTTTATCGCCCCGAATGATGAATAAAAAATGAGGATATCTATTCAATACATTCCACTTTTTTCTTAGAACTAAATAAATCCAATTATTTCCTAGAATGAAAATGAAATAAAAAAATAGGCAAAAAAAATGCGTGTCCTAACGAATCGCACGTAGAGATATTGATAATACGCATGGAGTTAATGGTATTTCATAACTAATCGATTGAGCAGCAGCTCGTAGACCACCTAAAAAGGAATATTTATTATTTGATCCATATCCTGACATAAGAAGTCCAATAGGAGCAATACTGGAAATGGCAATCCATAAAAAAACTCCTATACTAAGATCGGATAAAACAAGGCGATATCCAAAAGGAATTACTAAATAACTTAGTAAAATGGATATGACCGCTATAGAGGGTCCGATACTGAATAAACGAATATCCCCTCTAGATGGGCGAAGATCCTCTTTAAAAAGTAGTTTGGTACCATCTGCTAGAGCTTGAAGAATTCCCCAAGGACCCGCGTATTCAGGCCCAATACGTTGTTGTACCCCTGCAGATATTTGTCTTTCTAACCACACAATTACCAGTACTCCTATTATGATTCCGAATACAGTAGTAAAAATAGGAACAAGTAACCATATGAGTTCATAAACCTCTTTTAAGGATTCCGGTCTGGAAAAAGAATGGATAGCTTCCACTTTTGTCGTATCAATTATCATTTCAACGATCAACCTCTCCCATAATAATATCGATACTACCGAGTATTGTCATAATATCAGCCAATTTCATTCTTTTAACTAGCTGAGGAAGAATTTGCAAATTGATAAAACCGGGCGGCCGAATTTTCCATCTCCAGGGAAAAACACTCCGATCTCCTATCAGAAAAATTCCTAATTCCCCCTTGGGGGCTTCTACTCGCACATAAAGTTCTTGTTTCGACAATTCAAAAGTGGGCGAAGGTTTTTTACTAATGAATCGATAATCAAAATCATTCCACTCGGAATCCTTTGTTCTATCAAAGCGCCGTACCTCTAAATTCTCATAAGGCCCCCCTGGAATTCCTTCCAGGGCTTGTTGAATTATTTTTATGGATTCCGTCATTTCACAGATTCGGACTAAATAACGAGCTAATGAATCTCCTTCTTTTTGCCATTGTACTTCCCAATCAAATTCGTCGTAACACTCATAATGATCGACTTTACGAAGATCCCATTGAATTCCGGAAGCTCGTAGCATGGGTCCCGATAAACCCCAATTTATTGCTTCTTCTCCGCCAATAAAGCCCACCCCCTCAACTCGTTCCAAAAAAATGGGATTGCGCGTAATAAGCTTTTGATATTCAGTAACCCCTGTCAAAAAATAATCACAGAAATCCAAACATTTATCGATCCAGCCATAAGGTAGATCGGCAGCGACCCCTCCGATACGGAAATAATTATGCATCATTCGCATACCTGTGGCAGATTCGAATAGGTCATATATGAATTCTCTCTCTCGGAAAATATAGAAGAAAGGAGTCTGCGCACCGATATCTGCCATAAAAGGGCCCAGCCATAACAAATGAGAAGCTATACGACTCAACTCTAACATAATTACTCTAATATAGCTCGCTCTCTTCGGTACTTGAATATTTCCCAACTGTTCTGGGCCATTTACTGTTATTGCTTCTGTAAACATAGTCGCTAAATAATCCCAGCGTGTTACATAAGGAAGATATTGTATAATTGTTCGATTTTCTGCAATTTTTTCCATTCCTCTGTGTAAATAACCCAATATGGGTTCGCAGTCAATAACATCTTCCCCATCTAGAGTAACAATGAGTCGAAGAACACCATGCATTGATGGGTGTTGAGGACCCATATTGACTATCATGAGGTCCTTTCTTGTAGTTGGTACAGTCATATATTTTTTACCCGATTCATTATTCCATGAATTGCTGAAAACTAAATGTAGTTCATCAAAATTCAAAAATAGAATTTGAATTTAAAGGAGAATAGAAATCTAATAAATCAAAGAATTCAAAACGCATTTTCAAATTAACTTAACGAGTTTGTGGCTCACGAATATTCAATTGACTAATTAATTCTTTATAACGTACTTTATTTTTCTTTGACAAATAAGCCAGTATCCGTTGACGTTTTCCCAGAATTTTCTGCAGACCTCTCTGAGATAAATAGTCTTTTCTGTGCAATTCCAAATGGGAAGTAAGTCTACGTATCTTATTGGTGAAACTGAATACTTGAAATTCAGCAGACCCCCTATTTTCTTTTTGCGGAATAACCGAAATGCATAAATTTTTTACCATAAAAAGAATCCTTCTTACCCCTTTCTTTAGTTTTTACAGATATGTATTTTACGGATCAGTAATAATAATAAATGCCAGTCATTTTCATTTCTTATACACAATAATCGGGATTTATTCGTATACTTCTTTTTTTTTTATCAAATTCAATCAATCCGATTTTCCATTTTATTCGCGGGTATGGGTTCAAGGGGTTGGTACATTTCTACAACACCCACAAAGAAGAATAGTTTGGACCCAAGATAAAAAGATTATGACGACTCATTTCTATATATAATTGCTAAGATAAGTTCATTGAATCAGTATCATGTACCAGAATATAACACAAGGCACATGCATATTTTTTTGTCTTCATATATTATACCAGATATGCCCGCTCGATCCGTAGAAAGAGTACCATCCACTCATTATCGTGGATACATATGTATCCTTAACATACTGAAACGACTACCATTATTGGTATCAAACCAATAGCGATTCATGCAAGCTAAATCTTCTAATCGATAATTGGGCCAAAGAAATAATTTTAACTTAATCAATTTATTTGTATCTCCATCAAAACGCTTATCCGCAAAAAAAAATTGACCGTAGTGCCTTGCATTGTTCCCATTGCCAAATACTGGGCTTCTATCCCCAACATTTACATTTCTCGAACCGAAACAAGTTTGAATTCTCAATTCTCTACGACGTCTAGGAGATAAAATGTTTTCGGGAACAAAAAAATCATAATGATTTTCGTATTTATTCCCAAACAACTTTTCATGTCGTGCAATAAATTCATTAAGATTATTCTTCTCAACATTTCTTTTTTCTTGGAATCTTCGATTTGTTTGATGCTTACTCGTATGCACACGTGAAATAGCTACGGTTTGGTACATGATAAATTGTCCATCCCATTTTATGGATAGCCGAGCCGGTTCAATAATCAACAGCCCCTTTTCTATCAATTTTGTAAAATTTCTATTCTTTGGAATCAGGATTACCTCCAGATCCAGTTCCTGTCTTTTAATAAAGGATAGAGCCATTTTCTTGGGGTTTATCGCTCGAAGCAGTATACAATATAGATTGAGATTGCCTATTTGGCTTTCGTCACTAAAAGAATCAATTGAAAATTGATAAAGAAAATGTCTTTTCAGGACGAAGTCTATCTCCGCGATTTTGTTGCTCTTATTATATTTCCCTTTCATTCTGCGTTTTTGAATGTCTGATACCCCATAATCTTCATCTTCTTTAACATCTTTTTGTTTTTCGTTGATGTTTCTATTCCATTTAAAAAGAAGTAAATTTATTGGTATGATCTGCGGTTCAATCTGATATGCATCATTAGGTAAGACAAATTCGGGGAAAAACCAAAGTTCCAGATTCGATATTGGCCAATTTAGTATTTCTTCATTCATTCCCATCCAGTCAAAAGATGTTTTTGTTTGATTGGCGGGGTTTATTTGTTTATGAAGATAAGAAGGATTAAAAAGATTTTTCTTATCCATTTTAGTTTTCTCAATTATTTCATATTTCATAGAATTCTTAGTATTTTTTTTAATGTCGGCGTTGCCCCCGATATCTATATTTGTCCATTCCTCAATATCGATCTTTTTTCTAAGACAAAAATGAATAGTGCTCCAATCAAAAAATTTTCTATCCGTATTTTTATCAATAATAGAATCTTCTCCTAGATAATTACTAAGATCTATATCTCGTGGCCAATCAAAAAATTCAGGATTATATGTCTTGTAATTATAGGTAACCCCCGGGGCCCCTTTTATTTGTAACGCCGGCCCATAAATATATGAATCCTTCTTATCTTCATAATCATAATTAATATATTTATTTGATAAAAGATCATATTTGTAGTTTTTTTTTAATTTCTCTTTTTGACTCGGTAATGAATTCACTGCATAATTGTTTTGTTTCTCGTAATGAATTAATTGTTCTTTTTCATATAAATCAAAATTTCTTGCGTTTGTATTTTGAACCATAAAACTTTGCTTGATTCTATTTCTCCATTTTTGCGGCACTAATCTGGACCATCTAGTCTGAGATAAATCGTATTTATAGTGATCATTATCCATTAACCAGCTTTTCCATGTCCATGTATTAGTATTAATTCCAAAATATCGAAGTTTCTTATGCCTTGATTCGGAATGAAATATTCCTTGTGTTCCACAAAAATCTTTTATTCTATCCTTAATAAAAGAAGTTGTTCCGTGATATTGAAACAGGGCTTTCAAGGGATACTTGTTGATAACTTGGGTTTGTGATAATTTGTAAAATACATATGCCTGTGACAAGGAAGAGAGGTCACCAAAAATCTGTGAATTTTGATTCATAATATTTGAAATAAAATGAATTGGATTTTGATTTGTTTCATCATTGTAATTGTAACTGTATTTATAATTGTAACTGTATTTATCAGTATTCGTAATTCGTTTTGTTGATTTAAGTAAATTTTGTACACCTATTTTCGAAATATTAATAATGGTAGGTAAAAAGATATCCATGTATATCCTTTCAATAAACAATTTAATAAAATAGTGACATTTACGTATTAGTCGGGAACTTCTTCTTTTTAATATCTGCCAAATCTTTTTCGGCGATTCTAATCTTTTATCATCACAACGTGTTTCGTTAGGGATAATGCTTATATCCGGAGTTATAAGTATGTTTTTCTTGTCTTTTGTTATTTTTTCAATTTGATTTCGGATTGTACTTGTCCTATCTGCTAGATCCCTCATCCGCTCTTCTGTCAGTGAATAATCTGCCCAATCCATACCAATGGACGATTCAGGAATCATCGAATTCCTTATTATCATGTCTTTTTTATTTCCATTCGATTCATATACTTCTCTTAATCCAAAGAGTCTTTTTATAACTTTTGATAGCTTTACAAATTTTGTTCTTTTTTTTATAATTTTTTGAGCTCGAAAATACTTCTTTTGAACTTTTCTATATATTTTTTTTAATTTGTTAGAAATAGGTTTAAAAAAGGAAGGTATTTTTCGGCGAGAACCAAAAGGTACTCCGATTTCCTGTCCCCAAACATTTAAAAAAGAAGAATCATATGCTTTTGTCCCATTATTTTTCGTTGAATCTGTATAATAATAGGAGTCTGGCTTATATCCGCGCCACGGTTTCATACGGAAAGGTAATAGTATTTTTATCTGAATACCGTCGATTAACCAGCCTTTCGGAAATTCGTTTTTTGCTACTGGAACCCCATTATGGGTGCATCTAACATGAATTTCGTTACTCAACTCTTCGAAATCCTCGTTCCACTCGGGTAATTGAAATAATAGCAGACGTCCAATATTTTTGGCTATTATGAACGAAGGCAATATTATATATTTTCTAAGAATGGAATGGGTTACTAACAGAAGACTCCTTGCTGTTTGAGCATACGTAATAGTATCCCAAGTTTCTTCTATTTTTATACGTTCATTTTCGTTTTCTTCGTCCTCCATTCCTTTCGCTTCTTCCTCTTTTACATAATAAAAAACTTCGGATTCCGGGACCTTCCAAATATTCAAAATGACATTTTGAAATCTATAAAAAATAGACAAAAACAAATTGTCTATTTTGTCCACAAAAAGCGGGGAATGCATATTTGTTTGAAACATCCGCCAAATACCCGTTTTACATCTTTGAGAACGCATAGATCCGTTGATTATATCTCGACGAAAATCGGATCGGTTCGGATAACGTAACACATACACATCGTCTTCTTGAACACGATCACTATTAGTATCGATACCACGTTTCCTCTCCAGATCCCTCCTTACATCCAATTCGTTATCCGTAAAAATGACTACACATTTGGGTTTTCGTGTACGAACATTTAGGTCATGTTCGATTGACTCTTCTTCATTTCCTTCTTCTGGTTCGTCAATCAAATTGTATGACCACCTTGGTACCTTTTTATTTATTTCATTTATTCCAATAGCTTTATTTCTAATTGTTTGATCATCGAAATAGGTTGTAATTGCATCGAATAAATATTTCGATTGATTTTTGGAATGAACCCTTCCCTGTTCTGATTTTTGTTCAAATTCTCCGTAATCCGTAGGAAGGATATCGTGAAGTTTATTTATCCAAAGACTTTCTACGGAATCTTCTATCGAGGTTATTAAAAAATCGCTCCTGTTTGAACAGGAAGACTCTTTTTTGATTGTTCCGCGATGGGGC